GAGTTGGCTGATAAAGATGGGCAGTAACGATTGCGTAATATCCATTTTTCGGCCTCGTCATCGAAAGCGGCTTCCAATTGCTCGGAAATTCTCAGCTATATGGGGAGCTTGGATGGTGAGCAAAAACAATTGATCAAGAAGTTGGTCAACTTTCGCATGAAAGAAGGTAAAAGAACGAGAGTTCGTGCTATTGTTTATCAAACTTTTCATCGCCCAGCTCGAACTGAACGCGATGTAATAAAACTTATGGTTGACGCTATAGAGAATATAAAGCCCATATGCGAAGTAGAAAAAGTAGGAGTAGCAGGTACTATTTATGATGTCCCTGGGATTGTAGCCAGGGATCGTCAACAAACCTTAGCTATTCGTTGGATCCTTGAAGCAGCTTTCAAACGACGTATAAGCTACAGGATAAGCTTAGAGAAATGTTCATTTGCTGAGATACTAGATGCTTACCGAAAGAGGGGAATTGCACGTAAGAAAAGGGAGAATCTTCATGGACTGGCTTCCACCAATCGAAGTTTCGCGCATTTCAGATGGTGGTAAAGTGAGACCGCATAAAGAGCTTTTCCTCATTCAGTCAGATTTTTCAGTAAGATATGGTTTGACCCTTTTTCTTTTTGTTTGAATCTTCATATAGACTACGTTCCTCATACTCCTCCCTTCATTCATTGAGTTGGAGGAATCCATACCATAGGAGGCCCGCCCGCATTGCATGAAAGAACCTTTCTTTGTATGACTTCTCTTTTGCCTCAGGTCGAATGAAGGAGATCAATCAAAAAAAGAGGCCATGAATGAAGAAGTAGTGGGCCTTTCACCCTCTTTCTTTCGTCTGACTCGGGGAGCTGATCTGATAAATGCACTTCAAAGGGAGGGAAGCTAGGTTTCCCATGTTGGTATGGCCGAGCATAAAAGATTTGGAAGTTAGGTCAAAAAGAAGAGGTAAAGAGAGAAAAGAGAACGGAATCGATAGCCCCGGCAAGAGAAAGAAAAGTAAGGACTCTCGTTTTCCGCATACGCATATAGGCTGTGAAAAAGAAGTCTACTTTTAGATTCTAATAGAGAAAGAGAGAGATTCGTCTACTTTCTTAATCTTAATAAGGTAACGGAACCAACTTCAAGTACTTCGTAGGACGCCGCCGTTTGCTAAGATGTGCTTCTACATCGTGAGCTTTAGTGCACAAGTCGTCGAATCCCTTAAAGGTTTTGGGCAGGAGTATCGACGACAAGTCGTGCCTGAAGTGAAGTTGTTCATGCACATCTTGAGGAGCTCTTGCTGAGTAAACTTCTGGGGACAGGCAAAAGTAAGGGCTCGCCACTTTGCAATGAACTCCGTGACAGGTTCATTATCCCTTTGCTTGGTCTTATGAGGACATGCCGGGAATTGATCCAGAGATTGGTTCTCTCGGCGGGTTGATCGACGTTCCTTTCAGCTGCGGGCTAAATAAGAATGGCTTCAACGATTGGATGAGAATACAGGAGCACAAGAAGGCAGAAATGGATCCTGCAAGTCGCCGGAAGACGATCCTACTCAAACTCTTCCAATCGACGTCTTCAAGAATCTCTCTTCTTTCTCTGACCTGGAAGGAAGAAGTCTCCCTCCCTTCCCTATAGGCTATAGGAGAGTGCAGATGCATTCCTTCAATTGATTCGATTGGTCAACTAATCCATGAATGGTACGAGTACTCAGACCGTCTGACTAGTCAATGAGTCTATCCCTAGACTCTGACCATCTAAAAGGACCTTCCCTAACAATTCTTCTAACCCGGCTCCTCCTAACTCATAGGGAAGACCAACTCACTGACCACCTGACCCAGGTGAAAGCGTAATTATCCTATAAAGGCATAAAAAGCTAGATGAATATTAGAAAAGAGCAAGAAGACGGTCTATTCCCAAACGTCTGCAAACCAAAGACCGGCCAGGAGCCGCTACTTGACTGATTCATTGCCTGGCATCATGAAGTGAACTAGACTGGCTTCGGTCTCTCTCTACATGAAGCACCCGAGCTTCATACGGGGTCTCATTAGGTTCTTTCCCCGGTCTTGCCGGCTCACCTCGACATTCTAGCCCCTCTTTCTTTCGTTCCCATCGGCATCTTAAAGGAAGTGAGCCATTGGCTATGGGGCACGAACGGTCTAAGAAGAAGTGACGGTGGATGTATCGAATGTGCACAGAGAAGGAGCAAAGCAGTCCCAATGCCCACAGATCTGCTATTGGGTTGTGACAGTGAATCAGATGAATAGATTGTATCTCTTTTTTTCAATCGGAATTGATAGAGCTGAATCCAATCCCCTAGCTAGGTTTGAAAGAAGACGCTCTTTGAAAGGTAACTGCAGTCGTCAGGGGCGTAGCCTTCGTAAGGCCTCCAAGAGAAATCCTTTCTTTTTTATTGTACTGAGCTAGGTAAGTATAGCAGTGAAGGAAAGCGGCGGTCTTCTCTCTTTCTACTTCATTTCTTGGTATACTCCATTCAGTTTTAACTGCTAATCTTAGGGGAACAGGAAAGCCGGCGACTCATAGGCAGGTGAAGCGGATAAGCAGGTAAACATTCGGGCAAGAAGAGGGTTTTGAATGTAGGGGCTTAGTAAAGAAAAGAGGCTACCTTTTTTCGTTTCAGTAAGACTGGGAAAGCGGAAAGCATGGAGAGGGGGCTGTTGACGCACCCGTTAGCACCGGATGAATGACGCAAAGTGCCTGAAGTCACGAGGTAAGGTTTTTATCCTTCAGGGCGATAGGCATACCAGAAGTTTAGGTCATGCGCGAATGCAGAAAGGGGACAAGGAGAAGCGCTAGTCCACTAACAACTGAACCCCTCAAGCGAACAAGTGGATCAACCTCCTTGAATTTGAATGTTCCCAATTCCATTTCCTATTTGAGCGCATGAAAATGCAAGATGGAGGCTTTTCTGAATGAAAGGAAGATCATCCCTTGGGAAAGAGATCGGCAATTCGCTCAGGTGGTTAGTTAGTTGTAATTGAGTAGGCAGTTCTTCTCTTTGCCTTTCAGCCGGCTAGTCCGCTTATCCCTCTGTGAGCGGAGATGGTGATACAGGAAGTGTTGTGGCTTTGGTGGAAGGCTGGGATGGTAGACTCTCTTTTAGTTTGGGACGATCTTTCCGATTTAGGAATGAACTATGGAATTCAGTCACTCGGGTAAGAACTTAAGGCATTGAAAGACGTGAACCGGGGTCGTTGGGGAAGAAAGATAGGGCATTAGCAGCTGAAACGAGAGAAGCCACTAACCTAACTGCCATTAGAGTCCCGAATCAAAGCCTTCCCTTGAACAGGAGCGAAAGCCAAAGGGGGAGGAGCAAAGGCTTAATTAAGTAGCCGCTGGTGTCGAAGCTGAGAAACTGCAGGATCGAACAAAGACCCATGCTTGGGAATTCCCAAGCAATCATTTGAAGCACTTTTTCTGCCTTTTTATATCATATCAAATTTACGGGAGTCCATATTTCATGAACAAAAACCAAATCTCTCTTCAATCGTTTCTCCCTTGAATTCCCACTTCGTCAACCCTTATTCGTTGATTGCATTCAGCAAGGGCTTCATAAGTGTCTAGCGAGCAGTGGTCGACTTATCCTTTCGAAGACTGTGTGAGATTGATGGGTGAACCCTCTGACGGTGTCGTGGAAGCTGATCCCGGTTCACCTCTCTCTTTCAGACCTCCTTCATACTTTCCAGGTCCGCCCCAGCCAAAAAGGTCAGTTCAAGACCCTTTAGCTCATCCCCTTTGATCAGGGCTCCCCGAGGATGATAAATGTAAGGATTCAACAAAGTGTGAACCAAGACTTGAGAGTCTGATTCAATCCAAATCTTTTGAAGCCTCGAGCCAAGGCAATCCGGAGACCAGTACGGACAGCCCAAGCCCAGAGTTCAGCAGTCAAGTTTGTAGCAACGCCAATTCTAGCTGCATAACCTCGAAGCCAGACGCCTCCTCGATCCCACTCATGTTCGGATTCACTAACCATTCCCTTTCTCTTTTTGCATTTCTTATTTCTTGGTCGGTCGCTTCCTTTCGCTTTCATGCGGAAGGCCCCCTACCGGCCAGAAAGAAAGAATTCTTTTATATAGTATAGAGCGTTGCGTTGGCTATGGTGCCATTTGCGAAGAAATGAGTTTATGCGTTTTCTTCTTAGTGATGTTATTGTCGACAAACGATGGGATCTTGATCGGATTCAAAGGTCGCTGCCTACTTACTTCTTTACTTCTCCACCTCACAGTCTATAGCCTGCCTGCCTTGGTCTGAGTTGAGAGGCTGAAGGGAAGATCTCTGATGCTACTACCAATATCAGGTACCGGGTGAATCATATCGAGCGAAGAACGCTACCTTGCTGTCGTATCGAAGCGATCGGGGAAAGAAGCTTACCCGAACCGAGCAAATGCTTTCACGGTCTTCTATTCCTGCTTCCTTTTGAAGAAGCATAGTAGCTGCTTCTGCGCACGTCTACTCTACTAAATAAAATAAAAGAGTGAATTTTCACAAGAGGTAGGGTCAATTGTCTATGAAACTGATTTCATGAACCCGCTGTCCCAATAGGTTCAATGGCGTGAAGGCCAGAGGAATCAGAGTCTGCCCCTGAAACCGAGATGACATCTAGCAAGCAGAACCGCATCGAGGAGACTTAGAGAGTCTCAGATTGGTTGGAAGCAGCATTCATGTCTGATTTCTCACCTTCTTCCCCGAACACTTTTCTTTGATTTGATGAAGCAGAAGCAAAAGGAGTTGAAAGAACGGAACTTAGAGAAGAAGGGCGTCAAGCAGCTCGAACACCTGTAGAGGAGCGAGCGGAACGAGAAAGAAAGAAACTTCCAGCATGAAATCGAGAAAGCCCTCTCTGAAAGCCCTTTCTTTCCGGCTTCAAGCCTTTCCTTCTTACTTCTTAGTCGAGTTCTATTAACATATACCCTCCCGCTTCAAGATCTAAACTTCCCTCCAGCTCAGGAGTAGGAGCGGGGACCTAACGATTTCTCTTTCTCTGAGGGACGCTTACAACGAGAACTCCGAATGAACGCAGAGGAGCTCCGGGTCGCCAGGGAGGAACTGCGCTGGTTAGAGGAGGAGACCGCGAATTCGGGCACACCAGCGGAGCCTTTTGGCGTCTCTATGGCACCACATGAGAATGGCTCATGAAGAAGAAGATCTTATTTTTGTTAACAAGATTCGTAAGAATGGCAAGCTCTCTCTGCTGGTGGCCAGCTAATGCTAGTGAAGCATCTTTTATCTTAGATTACTATCCATGTTCTGGCAGGTTCTACAATCCCTAAAGGGGTGCTTCAGGATATCAACAGAATTCTAGCATGATAAGGATCATAAACATCATTGGGTTGCCTGGCATCACATAACCCTTCCCATAGATGAAGGTGGTCTTGGGATTAGCTAATTCTATGATGTTTCGACTGCGTATGAACTCAAAAATGATTTAGACAAAAGTCTCTCTGGCCATCCTTGCTCTTTCGAAGCCGGGAGCTACTAACGGCTCTAATATTCTTTGATGCTGAATTGCAAATACCTCATAGGAGATGGGCATAACACGTCGTTCTGGCTGGATCATTGGTTCTTGGATGGTCCGATTATTGAGCACGCTATTGAGTGGCCCACATCTTTTTCCTTAATATCTGAAGTGAACGCGGAAGGTAATTGGAACCTTGATTGCTTGCCTCGCCCGGAGCTTGCTTGCTTTAAGATGTTGATTGCTCCTCGCCGTACCTCTGGACACAAGACTTTTCGCTTTCAAAGGACTTCGCCTCCTCTTGGGCACCCACTATCGTCCTTAGTTGTGTTGTAGGGGCCAGGCGGCATAATCCTGTGAGTCCAGATCCACATGTCATAACCTTTCTAACTGGCCTAAAGCTTAAAGACAAATGGCCATAGAGAGCTCAGACAGCTGCCAGCTAGCCTTGCACTTCCTTATTCACTCTTGAACTAAAGTAATGCTAGACTTAAGACTTGATCTCCTGCGCCTATTGCGATTGATAGCTTTTCCCGCTGGTTTACTTGTGTCGGTTTCCCACGGGGTTCTAAAATAGATTACAGTACCTGCCCTTTCCAATTCAAAATACCCTGTTATTATTACCTAAAAAATCTAACCGTCTTAAGAACTTTAGAAAAAAGAAGAACGAAGACTTAACCAATCGACCAATGGGCCTTTCTTTGTAGGCGGCGAAGGGCAGGTTAACACTCCTCCCTTTGACCCTACGCATAATTCCATTTTTGACTTCCATGGTCATCCTATATTGCGAATGAGTCTGGACCATCTCCTATTGTAGTATCAAAATGAGTATGACTTTACTTTGAAGTTTAGCCCTGTTTCAACGGTATGACAACCTTCCCAATCACTCGGTTCAATCCTTACCTGAGGACTCCGCATGCACCTTCGCTTAACCTTCGATGTTGTCCGCATGTCTTTGAATGGGCTTATACACGCTCGTCAAGTTACACCTGAACTGCTTTCTCAACGCGCGTTAAAAGCTCTGATAGAGAACCCTTCAAATAGAGCATTTGTAAGTTGAGATTCCTTCCCTATGTTTCAAAGCTAGCTTCTCTAGCTATCTATACTGTGTGACCCACCTCCTCCCTTCGCTCTCTTGCTAGAGCTGGTTCTAAGCCCCTTCCCCACCGGCCCATTACTTCGATAGTTACCTTACCTATAAACAATTATTCCAAGTGAAACGATAAGCATGTTAGCTTGGGTGTGTGCTTAACTTAATGGCTGGCTCTCCTCAGTACCAAATGCTGAAGGTGGATATGCGGGCAAGGTCTGAGGTAGTCAATGGCCTTTTTTTTCTTCCTCACAGCTCCTTCTCTGCTCAGAGTAAAAGAGGCAAAGTGCTAACTACTAAGGAAAGAAATTCCCTAATCTTCCTCTCTCTACTGGGTCGTTGAGAAGGGGTCCCGGCCCTAACTACAGCTCTGAGTAACTCCTTGTCTCATTGATCCGAGTCATCAAGGAAAGACAGTAAGACGGTAATCCAGTATTTTGTGATTCTCCGATACTTGATTTTATCCTGGTCCTTTTGAACCAAATATTTTGAAACCTGGAGATATTTTTGTTTTTGTCTCTGCTAAAGCATTCGAGTCTTTACTTGAAGACTCCTCTCTCCTTCTTTCGATCTTCTCCTTCGGACCCTTCTCCTCGAATATTCTTTTGGTTCTTGGATTATAAGTTGGATTGAATCTAAGGTTTTCCCTAACCCTATATATCTTTTTTACCTTTATCGTCTAGGATTTCAGTTCTGATTTGAGTAGCTTGATCTTCTGCGAACAGTTTCCCTCCCTCTTCTTCCCAGGTTTACCCAAAAGTCAAGAAAGACACAATGGAATCTGATAAGTGAGATTTCGAGTAAGTGTTTACATAATCTTCTTCTGTCCGAAGATCATCGAAATAATGAACCACCATTGATATCGACACGTCTGAGATCGCCAAATGTTCGAGAGTTCCTTTATTCAATCCTTTTCCTTCTTCTTGTTGCAGGATATCTCGTTCGTACACATCTTCTCTTTGTTTCCCGAGCCTATAGTGAGTTACAGACAGAGTTCGAAAAGGTCAAATCTTTGATGATTCCATCATACATGATTGAGTTGCGAAAACTTCTGGATAGGTATCCTACATCTGAACTGAATTCTTTCTGGTTAAAGAATCTATTTCTAGTTGCTCTGGAACAATTAGGAGATTTGCTAGAAGAAATACGGGGTTCTGCTTCTGGCGGCAACATGCTATGGGGTGGTGGTCCCGCTTACGGGGTCAAATCAATACGTTCTAAGAAGAAATTTTTGAATATCAATCTCATCGATCTCATAAGTATCATACCAAATCCTATCAATCGAATCACTTGGAAAATCCCTCTTCCCCCAACCCATTTTTTTTTCTTTTAAAAGTAAGAAAAGGACTTAGACCATAAGGGGACCGGCACCAGCCTGCCCAAAACTGAAGGGACCTCCCCACTACCCACAACTGAACCGCTGGGGATACTCATTTCTAATCTGACTCAGATAGCTGTCACTGTCAACTAAAGTACTGTGCAGTACGCGGGCTCTCCCGGTAATAACCTCTTTCGTTTCGAGTGCATAAGCGCTATAATTGATATGATTTAGGTAGGAGAGTCGATTGATCAAGACTACCGCAAGAGCATATAGAGTTCTTTTCTCTGTACAAGGAATCTAATTTATTAAAACCCTTTCCCGCTCGGTAAGAAGCCTACTGTCCTACGGGAGTGTAAGAGAATTCCCTAAGACCCAGAGCCGACAGAAAGAAGCAGGCATCTGACTTGATCGCCCACGTATCAAAGGTAGTAGAATCCAATTCCTTTATCGATAGAACAGAACCGGATTCTAATTTCCCGTTCTTCTGTCCCAAGGGAGGTTTTTTCTAACCAAAGGATTTTCATTTTTCAACACATACCGGGTAAGGGACGAAAACTGGATAGCCAACCCGGAATTGGATAGCCGACTGATCTTCGGGAGGGGAATCTATCTTCTTTCTTTATAATGTACCTGCTGGAATGGCAATCGCTTAACGCACAACTGGGTAAGGGAATCTCATTTCTTTTTCGCGGATAGAGAAGGTAATCTTTTGATTAGGACACCTCCATTGTGAAGTACCACACGAGTCATTTTCCTTGGACAGCATTACACTTTCATTAAATACAGTCCCCTGCCCCTCTCTTCTTTTTTTGTCTAGCTTCAGGCTCGAAGGCTAAAGAGAATTCATACCTTCCATGATAACCCGATTCTAATATAAAATATTAGCGGGACTAGTGACTTTGCACTTTCTTCGTTACATTCAATCTGGTATGCTCTGGTCTAATTCCCCCTAGAACGCCATTTCTAAGATAAGAGAGGGGGAGGTATCTTCTCATTCTCTGCGACCTATCCATGTAAACCCCCTCCCTTCTTCTTTTACTTTGAATACGAAAGGTTCTTTGGAGCCCTTGTCCTTGCTTTGGGGTAGGCCCCTCTTCCCCTTGCTTTTCCTAAAGTAAAGGAAGTCCTTTTAGTCAGACTAAAGTCAGTCGGCTACTCAAACTCTTTAACAAGCGTGGCATCTCCTCGAGTTGCGAAAGAGGCTGCAGCTTCCATTTCGGATATTCGTTATGCTATTTCTTTTTCGTGTCGTGAGCTGCTCAGTACTCTCCTTCCTTAACTTAAAGACTGATTGAGGTGAGAAAGACGTACCGATTGAAGTCCCAACAGCCTTTTTTCTTTGTCAGATCAGAGGGAGATCTTTCTTCTCTTTAGGTCTGTAGCTTCATCTCTTTCTCTTCCCTGAGAAGGGCTTATGTAAACAAGACTAGCTGCTTCTTCTTTGCCTAGTGAGTTACCTAGCCTTGATTGTTGTAGGATGGAATGCTTATCCATTCGCTTTCCAGTTTAGCGGTGCAAGCTTTCTTTCCATTCCCTCTTAGTGTTTTAGGTTAGAAGGTGTTCCATCTGTCGGCTAAAGTTGCTTTTTCCGCTTTCAAGTCATCCGATTCGGTCTCTTCTAAGTGGTCCATTGGGGTAAGCGCGGGAGCAGCAATCCATTCCGTCGCTCTATTCAAGCCTAAACCGTCACTTTACAGAAGGTCTTAAAAATGCTTGTTTAATGTCCCAGCTTCTTTTGAATTAGGTTCTTCTCTATGCTAATTACTGATTGAGTTGGAAAAGTTTATTGATATGCCTTGCTACTTTGCTTCTGAGCTAACTGTCTAACTAAAGCTTTAAGCAACACAACTACTGATGTAGATGAGCATAGCTATTTTAGCTATTATAATGTGAAAAACCTTTTCTACATTAATCACAGGTTAGCTACAGTCTTTGAATTTGGATCACGTAGGTGGTAAGCTAAAGCGAAGGACCTCTATGAATGCGGTGAGGTGAGCTTGATGATTGCGCTACTGGGAGATCGGAATAACGTAAATAAATAGAGCTCTCTCCGGGCAGGAAATGATCTATTGAATAGAGAGAACTCCACCTCTGGAGAGGATACAACACATTGAAATAAAGGAATTGGTTGATCTCTCCCATCAGACAGATCAACGACACCGGGCATGGGATACACAGGCAGGAGAGTGACCGGGCAGGGCAGACCAGATGAGCGAAATTTCTTTTTTGCGAAAGCGCTGTACCAACTTGCGTACAAGATTTTATATGGATTGGATACTCTAGTCAAATCCTCTTCAAAAGTCCTTTCGTACAGGCTATTCGACGGTCTACTGGCTTTCTTGCTTATGCGAGACTTCGAACGCTAAGCCTCGCTTATGCACCGAGAAAGATCGTCGATAGGAAAGCTCTGTTACGCACCAAGACGGCCCCTTCTCTTTACCCTTCCCGTCTCCTACCTCAGTCCTTTGCTGGCCCATCTCTTTTCTTCTCGCTAGAGTTATTCAGAGGACCCGGTAGACCTAGACTCGAACGGATAGAATCGTCCCCCCCCTATTAAATAAGGCGATGCCGTTCCTTCACACCCGAAATGCTCACTTATAGAGCTTTAGAGAGTAGGGGCTTCTGCCGCTGTCATAAGAAATGCTACTGAGACGGAGACTGCTAATACTAACTAGACCGCGTGCGGATACCGGAGCTGCTTACCGATGGTCCTTCGCTTACTTCTCTGGAGTCAACGATGCCACTTTTTCCGTCACGGAAACTGCTGGATGGGACCGGCTCATATTGGCTTAATGCTCTCGTTCGTTCTCTCACGCGCCCGAGGATAGGGATTGCCGCTCGTGTCTTACTGGAGATATAGTTTCGTATTTAACAAAAAGTGCTAGGCTTGAATAAGAGAAAACAAACGGATGGCTAGTATCATATGTCAGTAGCAGTGAACATGACGCCAAGGCCAGGTAGGCGAAATTCTTCTTGCTTGGTCTTCTTTTTTGGGTATGTTAAGTCTTTGGTGTAGTACGGTTGAGTGAGTTCGCTTGATCTTTGCTAATTGGCTGACATTCTTATTGCTCTATACCAGTATAGAGTAAGAGCCGGTAGAAGACTCATCCGTCCTTGTGTAGGATCAGATTTGGGAGTCCGGGAAGGAACTGACATACTTAATGACAGGTGCGCTTACAGTCTTATATAAGGCATGCCACGGTATTTCACCTTACCTTCCTTTCCCAGGACTGAAAGCTGCCTAAACTGAACAAAATGTCTTCTGCTGCTATCTTAATCTGCTAAAATGGACAAAATCGGCTTAAAATCTAATGCTTGCTGGCGGAAAAACCTCTCTTCTCAAAAGAAGAGAAGAGCTCGCGCACTAGCATTCCTTCTCCAGATCGGAGACTCGATAGGTTTTTTTGCTTGAATCTGGAATGGCGGGACTGATTGACCTATGTCACTTCCTTGCATCAACAGAAATAAGACCGGCCCCATTATTCTATCAAAGAGCCTAGCAACAACCTATGCGGATAAGGCGAAAACAGCTCCTTCTCTAAGACATTTGGCATCTGTCTGTACCCTCTGTTCTCAAAAGCGCTCGTCGAAGGCTCCTCTTGGGACATTAAAATGCAAATCTTCCTTTCGCGAAGGTCTACTATGCTCCCTCACAGTCTCTAGCATCAATTCCATTCCTGGATATCACGACTATTGATTCACTGGGCAACGCTAAACCACCCTCTTATTCGTCAAGACCAGTGCCTGCTACTCCTACTGCTTGCCTGGGACTGGGTATAAATCCCATCTCTCGACGAAATGCTTTACTTTAATAAGAGCTCCTCAAAAAGAAAAGGGGTAACCTTTTCTGAAACTAAGGATTTAAAAGCTCTCCTACGCTTCCTCCTTTGCTTTTGCTACTGATGGCATACTTCACTAAATCAGTCTGATCTGTCTAAACGGTGCTTGTTGCGGCGAGGAGATATAAGCTGGTCCATCTATCTTGGAGTTTTATTTGAGACAAATGTGCCTGCCCGGTCTCATCTCGAAGGCAGGGACCAGTTATCGGGAATGGAGGAAGCTGAAAAGCTTCACTTTCTTACTTTCTCCTTTCTTATGAATCTTTATTTCTTTAGGGGCCTCCCTTATCTGCCTGTAAAGTTCCTTTCCTTCCTCTCTACCGTTGGTCTTTGTTTTGGCGTCGCCGAAGAACCACGTCACCCGTAGGCGGCAGAACCTTGATTACTTATGAGTGCCCTAGTTAGCTATCTCATCCAACCAATTCTCTTTTCTGTATGGTATGCTCTATGCAGTTTTTGTGCTTTTCTTTTCTTATTGCCTTATCCACTCACTTTCGTAGTCTAGTATTAGTCAAGAAACTTCCACTATTAAGAACTCTAAGGCATCTTTGAAGATCATTAACCGGTGTAGGATGGCAATTTGCTACTCGTATTAAGATGGCATTCTCGGACGGCCTTATCTATCTCTACTAAAAAACTTATGTCTCTCAATCGGCAAAAGTCTCCCCTTACCTCTTTCAAGATAAGCCTGTAAAGTAAACCCCCTAAAAAGAAAATGTCGAATAAGTGCCCCTCTCCCTCTACCTGTCGGTAGAGCACTTTCAGCCCTCTCGCTTCGCTCGAGCATCTTCCCATCTCAGTAGAGTGACTACGTTCCTCTCGCTACAAGTCTTCCACTCGTTCCCTTTCTTTCAAAAGAATTTTCCTTTTCGCAAGAAGCACCAAGTGGTATGGCAAGATAGCAGAGTTTGTAGTACAAAGTCTTTAGTGGCTCCAGCATATTCCAGCTTGTTTGTCAAAGCTCGAGAGGGTAAGTTGGCGATAGTGTTTGTGGATGACCTCATCATCACTGGAGACGACGTAGAAGAAATCCGTCAAACATCTGTTTTTAGTAGATCAGGAGAATAACGAAGTATGGGATTAAGGCTAACTGCTTCTATTGGCCTTTCTTTCCCGCCTAAGGAGAAGACCTGCTATAGCTGGTGGTTCGTCTTTCCAGCTTAACGAATCGAATCTAGCTTCCTCTCTTTCTTTTCATGTATTGATTGATGGACCTAAGCTAAACTTAGCTGAAGCTACTGGCCAAAGAATGACTTTCCGGATGAGCTCATCCTTCTTGAAAGGAAATGGTTGTTCTTGTTCCTGCCCAAGCTTTCGTCTTGACAAGAGTTCGTTCTTCCTGCCTGGGTAAGGAATAGAGCAAGGGGTCAGCCGTTTCCAGCTTAGCTTATAATAAAATGCCTTTTTCGGATCGCTTCCTCGCTTTTCGACTATGGGCTTTTAGAAAGCGAGAAATGCTTTGGTGATAAAGAAATCCTCGCCTAGCGCAAGGATGAAGTTATCTCCGCCTCCCTTGCTATTGACTGAATCCGGACGTGATTGAGGCAGTCCGGTCTAGAGAAGAGAGGTCTATAGTTCCGTTTTGTTGTTGTGCGGGGTTCCAGTCAACCGAGCAACGAATACTGGCAAAGTTCGCAGTTTACCGTCCCCATTCGGTGTTACCTGATCGCCAAAGCAGAACAACGACTGGATTAAAAGCCCGACACGACTCAGTGGTTTCTAAAAAGCCTACCGTGGCTGATAGCAAAGTCAAGTGCGATCCGAAGCTAACTGATGGCGCCCTTACTCCGGGTAGGAGAAAGCAAAAGGAGTCCTCCAAGGCGACTCTAAGATAATGAAAATCGTGGGAAAGACTTCGGTGAGAAGGGCCTATACTATAGTACAATGAGGCGACAAAACCAAAACTTGGCATCGTAGGAGAGGGATATACGACCTATGCTCAGAGACGGAGTTCCAGGGGGTCTTGGGCCACAAGCTAGACAACTAAGACTTAAATCTGACTCACCAGAAGAGGAATCGTTCCGTGCTTAAACATCGGATTCTATCATGTTTTCGAGCTCAACGAAGGGTCTCTTACCCCAAATTGATGAAGGGCCGTGACGTCTCGCTGTCTATGACATACCGCTAAACAGCAGGTAAGCTTCTACAGCCTACGACTCATTCCAGATTTTCATTTTGGGTCAATCTCCCTTTCTCTTATCTCCTCAATGATTGGGAAAGTAGCTTCGGGAATGTGAATCAATCACCATTTAATTTAAGGAACCATGAACGGAAACTACGACCTCATTTAAGAGAAGGTCAGTGTCCATTTCTGGGCCTGAGGGAGTACTCTTAAAATATTCTGATTCCTGCTCATACGCCCGATTTGAGACTTTGGTGTAAATCCCGACTTGATTTATCGGTTGGAAGGAAAGGGTTGTGGCAAGCAAGCCAAATATGGCTGCACCGTACCCGGTCTGAATCAAACGATATTGAGTAAGTACTGGCGGTCGCAGACTTAAACTTAAGATCGAATGAATAACAATGCATCTTGCCAACCAGTAGATCCAGAAGGGCCTCTTGATTAAAGATCCATTGGGATGCCCTTTTAGCTTAAGAGAATCTCGATATCCTGAGGCCGGTAAGGGCTTGTAAGGAAGCGCGCTATCTAATATCTAATCACGGGTGCTGGTTCTAGACCCATCTTTCAGCAGGATCACGAAAAAGAACTCTTTGAAGAGAAGAGACACAGAGCCAGGTCTGTACCGATGGCCTTTAAAGGAGAGGGGGAAGGTACAACAACTGCAGAGCTAGCCCATCCTTCTCACTTCACTCCTCTTACCCTAATTACCCGGCAGGCTTGGAACTGAAAGCCTTTGAAGTGGAATAGAATGCAAACTGTGAGGGAAAGGGAACAGAAAGAGTAGGCCTCGGAGGGCCAAGAAGCGAAGACAGTTTCCGTAAAGAGTTAACCTCGAAGGGCGGCCGCCAAGGAAAAGTAGAAACAGAGTGCCAGCCGGAAGAAGGAAAAGAAATGCTTTAAAAAGGTAAGCTGCAGTTCGGAATTTCCATCTAAGCTATCGAAAGATAAACACTCTCAACAGGAAGCCGCCCCATTCTATTACCAGACAAAATTCGGAGATCGAAATAGTTCAAAGTCTTGGTTAGCGGCTCGATCGGTAAGCTTGGTAAGAAGATGCTGACAAAGCTGGGCCTTCTACCTCTTCTGTTTAATGCCTCTCTTCAGATCTGTTTAGGGAAGGCAAGGGATCTGATTAGGCAGTCCCAAGGGAAGGAAGCGAAAGGTAAGCCTAGGCTAGGGAGACGGCGAAAGGGGTAATTGGGCTCTCATCTCAAGTAAGTAGCCGGTGAAGTAGTTCCGCAAAGAAGGGAGAAAGGGGTTTATACTGCTACGGCATCAGTTCTTCCATCTCTTTCTTCCCCGACTTGGGCTTACTCTTACTGCTTTAGGTAAATCCGTTGTGAACATTTACTTGCCTTCTTTTCTTTTTTTATTTTATAGGGCATTAGTTTGGCAAATCTCGTAAGTATAGACCTACCTAGGATAAAGAACTTCATTTTTTCGAGCTTTTGGTTAGCGGCTTGCTTACCTACCTACCTGATGACTGTATTCCTGCTTTCGATGCACCGGGCTCTCTCCTTGCCTTCGTCCCGCCGGGGCACATCCTTCTATGTTTGTTTTCCGGCTGACTCTGGTATGACTGTTTGCGAACTCCCAGCTCTTTTATTTACTGGCCGAAGCTAAGAGGACCCAATCCACGCTAACTAGTATGAGTTCATACCCGCTTTGAGCTTGAACGTGGCACTAAAGCTGAGCTCATGAAAGAGACTTCCGGTTATAAAAATCTTTCCTTTAGCTCATTTCCCGATTCGAGGACTTATTACTACTTCATTCTTGCAAGCCCACACCGAGAAGAGAATTTATGCAGACGAATACTAAACACTGTAAGCTGTACCGCCTATTTTGAATCTTCATCCCTTACCGGCGGCTTCGGAATCCAGTAGCGAGACATAGGTGAAACCGAAAAGTCGAAGTAGAAAGCTCGTACTTGATTCGCTCTCTTCCCCGGGCTAGGGCTTGAACTGGCCTCTACTCTACTTGACTTTTCCGGGGTTGGGCCTTTCTTTGCCAGGTATTCTTTTTCTTCAATTGAACTTCTCTCCGCCCATGCTTATTTCCCTATTACCGGCATTGCTAATAGGTCAACGTTCTTTTCAGGAAGCTAGGCAGGAGCCCGGTGCCATCTCCAAACGCCTTCTCCCTTCTCTTCTGGACGAGCAATATCAATAGGAGTAATAGAGAATTTGATTTCCTTTAGGGCTATAGAGATATCTTTTCTTTCTATGGCATAGATTTCTTCTATTGGGGTGGGGGTAAGCCATCTAGTTACATTTTTTATGCAGTATCAAGTAAGCCAGAAAGCACTCTAGTCAAAGTCTAGAATATGGATTGTTCTCTTAATGGACTTTCTTTTCTTCTCTCTTGGAGCGAGTCGAGTTGGAGTGATAAGGGTTGAAGTCCTGAGGCTAGTAGGGATTGAAGTGAAGGTCTATCAGCAGTTTCATTTCCTCCAGCAATCAGCTCTTATCTCTTGGTGGTGAAGGGCGAGTTCCTTTCTTGCCCGGTTGGGTACTCGGTCTTCGAGACCATTCGTTCTCTCTCTTTTTCTTTTTCCGGCTAAGACCATAGATTTCTCAAAAGCTTCATCAGGAAGGATGGAGCGCCGTTAGCGAAAGCCGTTGCGAGTTAGCGCATCCCTTTTCTTGCTCCTTCGGTAAAGCTCTTAACAGATGAGGTAGGCAAGCATATCTTATTTTAAAATAAAAAAAAAAGGCTAGTTTTCAAGCTCTTATCTTTTCTTTCTTCTTTCTTTCTTTCGGCAATGAATGATAAGCAAAAGCAAATAATAGAGATTAGGCTGGCTAGTAGTTCTAGTTATTTCTTATGGAATGGAAAAAGTTTAGACAGCGAGGTAATCCTACGTTGATTGGCTTAAAGTGCCAAAGAACGCATTATCTAAGCCTCCGGAAGTTAAATTGGTGATCCTCCTATCTTAGACCTTTTGAGTGTCTAAGTGAACGAAGTGGCCATTTGTTAAGGGACACCAGTGAATGGATTCAAGGGAGAGTTCGAAAGCGCTGACTAGTGAGTGAAGCCCGCTCAGCGTGCAAGAGCGTCTATTCTCTATTTAAATCTTAGATATAGAAGTTCCACATCGTTTTGACTCCTAGACTTCCTCTTCTCCTCCCCTAAAAGAGGTGTGGATGTCTTTTGGTGAGGCATGAAAAGAGGATTTGTTGAGAAACGGTTATTTTTTGAATTTGAGAGGGCTGGGCTAGTCAGAATGTAAAAAGCAACCTTGCTTGGTTGTCAGGGACGAAAGGGAAGAGATCAGGCCTAGCCATCCCATCCTGTTCTAACTCTTAATATCATAAGAGAAGAAAGCTACAAGGTAATCCTGGGTTACTGAAAAGTCGTCCGACTGCTCGGTGATCAAATCAGAGAGATTTTGACCGCTTTCTCTTCTCTCCAAACCCTCTCGGACTGATCATCTTTCTGGAACAAAGCAAGCTTAGGAATGAATCTAATGAAAATTTAGGTCTCTTTGGAAGATTCTTATTTCCTCTTCGGTGAAAGAGGGCAAAGGCGTGTGGGAAAAAGAATTCTAAAAGGAGAGAATCTTTCGTCCACCACACCAAGCGGGACAGAGCTAGACCCCTAAACAATTGGAGGTTCTCGCTCATCTCTTGGGATCCATATCATCTGAAAACTTTTCCTGTTCCATTAGCATAGCTAAATTTGAATAGGATGACTCAGTGTCAGGAAAAGTAAGTCCCCCTTGCCTTGATTGAATTTGGCTTCGCTGCGCCCTGAATCAATTAAAAAGCTTATTGATTCATCCCATTTCATTTAGGCGAGAGGGAGGCTGTCAGTCACCTGAGCTACAGATTTGTCGGTTGGGAGATTCTTGAAATTGAGAAAAAAGGCCCTCGAGTCCCGACCCACAAATGAATAGGAAGCGGGGCGAGGGTCTTTCATTCGAGAAAAAGGGATGCTCAGGGCCGGGCCTTTCGCAGCTTTCTAAAGGAGATAATTGAAGAAAGTTCTAGCTCGAGAGAAAAGAAAGATCAGATTTGCGTTGATTTTTCCAACAAAACTAAGGGCTTTTTTGTCTTTCTCATTCGAAGGGCGGGGTCCCACACTCTGACTTCAATGATGGGAACAACCTCCGCACTCCGGTGCTCCAATGAACAACAGTTCTCCGCCTTACTCTATTTAGAATAGTGGTCGATCCCTCGGGTAAGTTATGAATATAACTTAATGTTATGTTCACGCGGTGATATTCTTTCTTTTCAAGAGTACTACCCTGTACGTAACGTAGTCTATGTCTGGGCTTGACAGGAGATAGACAGAGGCGGTAGAGAGGTCTCCCAGCCCCGTTAGCATCTCCGATCCGAGATAAATAAGGGGTTACTCCGTTAGGTCTTTGACGGTCCGGAGCCGGCCGGTAATGGATCTACTTACCTTGCTTATGGACCAGCTGCAGAGCTAACCCTTGTTCTATTGGTTTGGTGGTTGCTACCAAAACGATTTCTTTATGCCTATCAAAGAACCGTGAGATGCTAATCCACGACGATAAGAGAAATTAGAAAGAACTTATATATGGAACGGGGGCGACCCGTGAAAAGACATCGCTTTCTTACTCGTGCAAAGGAACTTTTTCTTGGCAACTTGGAAAACTTATAACGATCTTTGTCCCACATATCACTAGTAAGATCGGGATCTTTACAAATTTTTCAAGCTTTCAAGGGTCACAATTAGAGCGGGGCACCCCTGCCTGAAAACGCGCTCTAGCGGCTTCTCCGTCAAATGTGCCCTAATCTCGACCCTTATCCTTTCTTGGTGGGGCTTGGGGTCCTTTCCTCACATCGGCCGTGGCTCTCTTAACTTAAAGGTTGTGAGCCGGATTATTCTTTCTATTCTTCCCCTCGACCTCTCTGTACCATCGACGCCTCGGCACCTCGCCTTCCAATTCCAAGAACGCTCGGTATTCTTCTCCTGTTTCTAATATTTCAGGGCCCATAATCGTCAAAAGCATGGCACTATCTATAGATTACCAACTACTATACGTAGTATAGTAGAATGTTGATGATAGGTTTTTTCACTGAGGGCATAAATAACCATTTTCGTTTTCTTTTCATAAGGTGTCAAAGGGATTCAAACTTCTCCTAGGAAATGAAATTACAACATTTTTCAGCTATAGCTATATAAGTTGCAACTTTTTCAATTTGACTAGTCGTCTCAGAAAGAAAAGTCAATTAGAAGAAAATGCATCTATATGAGATGCCAGTTTTTTATTTTAGGAGGACGACACTCACGACTAAAAGGAAATCTCGGGAGTTCAAATCCAATACCAATTAGAAGCTCGGTCACTGATAGTCTTCCCCCGACTGTATGATGACTAGACAATCTTCTTCTTCGATTACTCGTTCCGTTCCTAATGAAAGTAGTCAAAGGAGGAATTGAGTGCCAAAGAGTCCTGCACAGAATCGGAATGATAGGTCAATGCTTTGAGAAGAAAGTAAGTAGGCTCGCTACTAACATAGACTAGGAGGGAGGCACCAAAGATATTAAAAAGGCTCCTACGATGAGAGCTATCGGATTGGCATGGAAGATAGAGCAGCGAAGGGAGCGGCACAGATCAAGGTGCAGAATACCTAATAGGAGATTGCTTTGTCTTACTCCCGAAAGGATTGGATACCGGAAAGGCCTCCAAAAGGCTCGCTACTATTGGTTGGTATTTTCGGTTCTCCGGGTGGGTGCTTTCCTTCCTATAGTTCGAGAGTTGCAGGAGCAATAAAGGAGCTTCCATTAGCATTAGTAGTTGGCACTCATCCCGCTCTTCCTTCCTCGAGGAATGCAGCAAGGTCGATTTCCGTCTTTCAGTATGAGTGAAGTTCCTGTTCTGGAATGAATAAATAAGAAAGCCTTTTCGAGCCCTTCAAGATTAGGGTTTTCTCCTTGGGACTTCTTTCTTCTCGACAATAGAGCAGGTGTATCGCTTTGATAGCTTAGCTGCTGTGTCACTTTTCAACCGTTGTTGAACAGGTGTAGTGTACCCTTTTCATAACATAGCAAGCATAGCTGTAGTAGTAGCTGTAGCAGGTCATAACAGGTCATAAGCAGTTGTATGGCTTTCCTTTCGTTTAGTAGAAAGATTACTTTCATAGCACAAGTAGTGCTTGAGTGGGAAGAGTTGTTCTTTCAAGAAGGAGTGCTTGAAGAGAGAGCTACCAAAAGGAGGAGCAGTATACGCGACGGTCTAAGCTTTACATAGTTGTCTTTGTCTCCTCGGTTCGGTACTCCCTGCCTCTTATTCTTCCTCTGTAACAGCTGCCTCGCTAGCGAAGGGTCTTCCAAGCCCTGAGGAAGCTGAGTGCTGAATTAGTAGGACCACTTCTACCACTTGCATAGCATATCGGTAGTAGCTACAAGTACAAGACAAAGAGCTAACTCAAGAACGAGCTAACTAAGCAAGGAGTAGCCCCATTTCAATCAAGAGTAGGACCTTTCCCATCTCAAGAGTCTCATCTAGGTAGAGTCGGACCAAAAGATAGAGCGATAAGAGCAGCGAGTGCGTAATCAGTAACAACTGTTGCGAGCGCTTAGAAGAGCGACTGAAGCGAGGCCCCTCCCTAGAGCCCTAATGAACAAGCGAAATTGCAGTCAGGGGGAGCAATACGAAGGAATGGATGCACTTCAGCTATGGCGGGCGAGGTTCCTGATCAACGAAAGAAAGCCCGCGAGCTCATGACCTTTGAAAAATAGGGCATTCGCTCCTCACTCATAACGGAACTCCCCCCCTGAAGTGATAGATCTATCACTGTCGCTCACGTGAGCGACAGACCTGCTTGAGATGGAGGAGCACCACTTCTTATTTTAAGGAAAAAGGAAGCGAATGGAGTCTTCCTGAAACCGGGCGGATTCTCTAACATAAGGCTAAAGCAGCTCCCGTTCTGGTTCTATCTCTAGCTGAAAAACGATTTATTCGAGAACAAGGCATTCCATTCGTCGTAGCAAGATATCTACGGAGTAAGGCTAGGAATTGGACAACTAGGCTGCAGCTATTGAATGAAGAAGAATCGCTTGTTGGAGAAGGAGCTTTAAGCAACAGTGAAGCTACCAAACCCTTCTTTTCTTCCCCTCGCTTTCCTACTTCGAACAGGGAGAGAGGCTACTTTCGAATTTCTCGTTGATTTATTATAATTAATATCTTTTTAATGCATTTTTCCCGGAAAATGAAAAAGTTGTTGTTAACTGCAATTACTTACAACTACTATATAACAATAACAGCTTAAAGAATTCTAATTATCTATTATATAGATTACTTACAGCGTTCTTATCTATTTCTATTAGCAACTACAGCTATAGTAGTATATATGTATTTTGACTTATATTCTTACATGCTATCCCTTCCCAGACTCGTCCACGCGGTAGTTGACGCTAACGTGAAAAGAAAAAAAGCCTATTTACTATTTAGGTTAGGAAAGTGAAAGGCTAGACAAAAGAGAATCTCACTAAGCAAAGAAGATAGGAGCTAGACTTCATATAATTCTATTTGATCTCTATGGCAGCTAGAAAGAGAAGGGAAGCTCATTTATCGACAGCTATATTCTATCTATATTAGCTAGATTACTATTAGCTAGTTGCTATACACAACTCTTATGACCTAATTCCTCTTTATTTGATCTAATATTCATTCGATAGGGACTTTCAAGTAATAGGAAAGGATAAGGCAAGGGTAGGTACCACTACAGAAAGACCACAAGGGCTCAAAAGGACGGAGCAAAACCAATTGATACTAATGTAAAATCTTATCTTGTTCAAGGCCGAAGGTCTACCTCACTGATTGAATCTCGGTTTCTTTCTTTGGCGTAGATGTTTGTCTTCCTCTGTTAACGGGAGGGGGACTTCCTTACAAACTCTATTGTGAGAGGTTAACTCTCTCCTAGATACGCCAGTAAACCGGATCATTCCATGCAAAAGGCTATCGAATCAAGCCGTGCAAGAGCCAACCCAAGGAAATCTTACAGCAAAGTCAAGGGCAACAAGATGCCAAATCCAGGAAAACTGGGGGCTAAAGCGTACCAATTCCCCTCAAAGGGAAATAAAGGCGGCCATCAAACCAATTCCTCACTAAATGGAAACTCTCTCAGAATGCCCCAAGATCGGATCTCAAAGTCGACATCGGATTGGATTCCGAGAGGTTGGACCAACCAAGTTTCTTAATTGCCTTTCTGTTTATTTTCCGAATCCGAGTGGAGAACTGAGACACTGATATCAGAAAAGTCGATATTCTAATGTGGTTCGACAATACACTTTTCATGTTATGAAATCGGATATTTCTTTGTTTTCTGATGACCCCAAAAAGAGTAGTATCCGCTCATCTATCGAAGTAGTAATGGCCCGCAAAAAGTGAACTGAACTTGAGTTGGAATCTGGGTAATTCTTGGTTTCGCTTTCTACTAAAAAATCTTTCTATTTCTCCTTTGAATTACTCATATATATCCTATTCATTTCGCACCGGAAACTATTCTAGGAGAAGTTCGAATCCGTTCCGTTCGGATATTGATCGGTCTTGGTTTGACATGGTTTACGCGTTACTGGTTCCCGGAGGAGTTAATATCTCCATTAGCTAAACCCTTTCTTACCCTGCCTTTGGACTCGTATTTTGTTTGTACACAATCAACGGAAGCCTTCCCGACATATGTTGCAACGTCTTCAATAGCATGCTCTTATTTCGTCTTTCCTTTAATAAGTCATCAAATTTGGTGCTTTTTGATACCCAGTTGCTATGGGGAACAAAGGACGAAATACAATCGATTCCTCCATTTAAGTGGTTTTCGCTTCTCCTTGTTCCTGTTCCTAACTCCTCCCCGGGTAGTTCCCAATGTTTGGCACTTTCCATACTTCGTGGGTGCAACATCAACAAATTCGCTCATGATCAAGTTACAACCTAAGATCTATGACTATATTATGTTAACTATTCGTATTTTGTTCATTCCATCGGTATGCTCCCAGGTACCTGTAATTGTGATCCGTTTGCCAGAACCGAGGGGTCTTTCTGTGGAAACCTCCACGAACAATCGTCGTTTTTTGATAGTTTTTCCGCTTCTCACAGCTGCTCTTTTCACACCTCCGGATATCTGGTGCCAAATCGTCGCCCGTTTCCTTATTTCTTTGATAATAGAGTTGGCTATCTTTGTGGCATCGATTGTACAAGTTCGTGAAGAGGTCTGGACGAGTGGAATGAGGGGGAGCGGCTCGATCGACAAAAAAGAGAAGGAGCCCCCCTAGAACCTGGCAAAGTAACTATCAATGAATTCCCGAGAAATTCTCAACCTCCCCGTAAAGATTATAACACACAGAAGACTCCTTACCGTCAGCCTTAGGAGCGGGATGAGTGATGCATCCGGCAAGCGCCGGTGAAGAACGCAAGCAAAGCTAGAGTGGGAGGAACTTTTCTCATTAAATTGGAGACCCCCTTACTCTCTCTCTATAAAAAAAGCTTTCGGGAAGCGCGAAGAGCTAAGCCACTAATGTCGTGGCGAAGGTTATACCTCAGAAAGTCAGCGAAGAAACTAAGGTTTCATATGTGTTATATCCTTTCGATCGAGCGAGAACTTCTAAGGACGGCTTTCATTCCCTTTTTAAGAAGTAAAAAAAAAATGGAATCCTTTCTCCGCCACTGAAAAAGGGAAGTCCATAACATAGTTTTTTCCAGTGCAATAAAGTTACATAGTGTCTATCTTTCGTAGGGGGTATTCCATGGGTTTGCCTTGGTATCGTGTTCATACCGTCGTATTGAATGATCCCGGTCGTTTGCTGGCTGTCCATATAATGCATACAGCTTTGGTTGCTGGTTGGGCCGGCTCGATGGCTCTCTATGAATTAGCAGTTTTTGATCCTTCTGACCCTGTTCTCGATCCAATGTGGAGACAAGGTATGTTCGTTATACCCTTCATGACTCGTTTAGGAATAACCAATTCATGGGGTGGTTGGAGTATTACAGGAGGAACTATAACGAATCCGGGTATTTGGAGTTATGAAGGTGTGGCTGGAGCGCATATTGTGTTTTCTGGCTTGTGCTTCTTGGCAGCTATCTGGCATTGGGTGTATTGGGATCTAGAAATATTTTGTGATGAACGTACAGGAAAACCTTCTTTAGATTTGCCCAAGATCTTTGGAATTCATTTATTTCTCTCAGGAGTGGCTTGTTTTGGGTTTGGTCCTTTTCATGTAACAGGATTGTATGGTCCTGGAATATGGGTGTCTGATCCTTATGGGCTAACCGGTACAATCTGTAAATCCAGCGTGGGGTGTGTAAATGCCTCTTTTCAGCTATGTCACAGAGGCATTTACACGCCACTGATTTCCCGATCGTCGTATCAAATTCAAGCAAAGGCTAGGGTTTTCTGAAACATTCCAAGATCGAAGAAACCGTCGCCAGAGACAGGACTCGGGAAGCCATTCGTCCTTGTTTAATAAGATCGGATTAGAGTATGCCACTAGCTACTTACAAGTAGTCCATCGATCGGTAGGCCCTGACTCCTTTCCGGTGGAAGAAAAGAGCCCTTCCTTATATAAATATAAAGATATAAAGAATATAGGTTAAGGCGATCTTCTTTGAACTCAAAAAAAATTTCACTTTCATTCTTCCTGTGAGTGAATCCTATCTTCCGAAATTGCGTAGAGAAAGGAAAGGAACCTGCGCTGTCGCTTGAGGTGGTATCACTGGCCCACGTCTACACGCAGTTCAAAGCTGGCTCCAGAAGAGGTTGGTCCAACAGCTCCGTGGCTCGAGGCAAAGGTAACCGCTACCCGTCTCTGGCCCTAGCTCGCAGCTCCATTGAGCACTGAACAAAGACACATACATCGAGCACAGCGCACAGACTGGGTTAAAAGCCCGACTTGGTTTAGCGGTTGCACCAAACCTCACTGTGGCTAGTGAGACAAAGTAGTAACGACCTGGCCCCTCCCTTCCTTCCTTCCTGTGGGGGACCATTACGTTCCCTGAGTAGGACGAAATTCACAGCGCTCTGACCTGTCTCAAGGTAAGACTGCAGCAACTTTTGTTGACAGGGTAAACACGAAAGTGGGAGCGGGTTGAGTCCAGACAACCGTAGTAAGATGACGGCGTCGAAAAGGAGACAACCGATGTCAGAGGCCTAAATCTCTGGGCTGTTCGGATCACCGAGGTTATTCAAACGAAGAGTAGATCAGTCTAGCCAACTGAGGATTTGGTTTTTGTGAAACACGGAGAAAGAAGTCATGTCTCCGCCGGTTCCTGCGCTTCAATACATTGGGCTTTCGTACTGGATTTTCTTTCTGGTGCAGTTCTATCCGCTGCTTTCTTATCTTCTTTGGCCGCAGGTGCGAGGGAAGGGGCTGATATGGTTTCCAATCCCGATGAGAGAGATGACTGGTGTTATATATACCCCTATCTCTTATTCTTAATAACCCATTCTGTTGACTATATACAGCTGGTACTGAACTCACCCATCGTCGCTTTCAAACTAGTGGTGGAAGCTATTCTATTTAGTAATTACATAAGATGATGACGGAAGCCTCTTTCTTATTTAGCCGCATGGTTGTGCGATAGCTCCCATTCGTTATTGTTCTGACGCCCGAATAGAGAACGACTCGCACGATAGACGACCCGCGAGCTTCAAGGCTCAAATGCGGTATCGGTTGTTCGAAACCCTCTCGTGACTGGGAGCAAAGTAGGTACAACTCGGCTCTAACGGCTGGAGCCGTTACGCAAAGTTTCCTGGTCTTAGCGAAATCAGCACGCGTCCTTAACCTGGTCGAATTCTCAGCTGGCAGAATCAGAGCAGGTGTTCAAACCTGTTCTGGGGACGGCCCCAAGCCCGATAAAGGCGGTTGATCCGGCCTCCTAAAGATATCAACGCGTGCCGGGCCGGGAGACGAAGACCCTGGGCGGAGTGGGCTTTAGCTATTCCAACACTCCGTAAACCAACCTAGTCAGTTGGGTAATCCGATCTCACTTTTCACGGAATAGGAAGCTGTTCCGCGGCGTCGGAGGGATGAGTACTACTAGTGGGCTGGATTCTTCCTCTTCTCTAGCTATGGCTTCTTTTTCATGGCGGGTGAATAATGCGATAACTCATCCATGCGGGTAGTCCCTATCTGCTGTCATGCCCCTCTAATGGCTGTGTCAAACTCCCGAGAGTCCAATATCGTAGATCAAGAGATAAAGCCGCTTATTCGGATTTGACTTGCGCCTCAGCTTGATGAAGGTCAAGACATTGGCAAGGTCCTCTTGCTCTTCTCTCGTAGCTATGTCCTCAACTACGACAGCTACTGGAGTGAGGTTGCGTAATAGAGTGGCAGTTGCCTATTGACAGAAGTCATCTCGACGCACACTCACCTGGAAATGGAAGACTGAAAGCCAGAGTCTTGAAACTAAGGGTCTGAAAGAGTTCTCTTTCTCTTGCCGGACTCGTCAATGAAGTCTGAAGTCAAGAAGCGGTGTCAACTCTTGGCCTCGGAACTTCTGTGCCGTTAGCTGCGAACTCAACTCTTTTGTCATCGGCTCATCTCCTGATATTTAATGAAGTGGGCTCATACCTGACTCGCGCAAAGACGGACCTTCTCCTTCTGTTAGACCTCATCCATTGTCGCTTTCATTGAACTAGTACTCGTTGCTTACTTTGATGAGTCTGAAACACCTCCCTATCTTCCAATAACGTATGTATATAGGAACTGCTTCATTGCTCCTTTCTTCACTCTGATATGGAATCATCTTTCCGGAAAGTGATTTGATAATATGAATAGACGGGCAGAAAAACTCTAATCGAGGTAAATTTCCGAGAAGTCCAGTTCTGGTTTGATACCAGTCTCAGGGTCCAACTCCTCTAATACAAGGAATGTGTCCGCATCGTACCGAGCTTTGCTCGGGAGGCCCTGGATTCACAACAACTATGTTGTCCCCTCCACTTTTCATCAGTGCTTCAAATACAAAGCAGATGGTGATCAGAAGATGGTGACTTAATTCTCAGTTAAAGAATCACACTATGCTGACGAAAAATCTTTCGTCGATAGTGAAGAGGCGACATCTACATCTACATCCACACCCCAGTCGGAAAAAAGAAAGAATAGAAGCCTAAGAGTAGTCCTAAGCGGTCTTCAAAACCGGTTAAAGGACCCGTATTGGGGAAGCGACTCTGGGTCAGACGATGATGAGGTACTACCGAAGCCAAGTCCTCCTTCTCAGAGTCAACCAAAGCTGCCAGAAAGGGTTACTGCACCTCTGACTAAGGTCCAGGTGTCAAATGTCGAAAACCTAAAGACATTTGTCGTTAAGCCAAGAAATAAGGGGCAAAAGGGGATTCTTTATTACAAAAGCTCCCCGCAACCCCTTTCACATGATGACATTAACATTGAAGAGGAACATGTCACTTCCAGCCAGACAAGCTACAATGGGTTTTTGCGACCCTAGGATAAAGCAAATCATGGAACGGGAAGGAAGTAAGGCATTGGAATTAGGAAATAGCATTTATCCCAAGATAGCGGTAGCAAGTCTTCTGTGGAGGCTAGGAGTAGGAGTAGCAATAGGGAAGGAAAGGCAAGAAGAGCCCTTTCTATTGTAGTGGAAACCATGCCTTTCCCACTTGATTCGAAAGCGCCCCTGTCCTCTCTTCCTTCCTGCTTTCTTACGACAACTACCTATTGTCTATATCATCCTGAAAGAACAAGGTTATCTAGAATCGTCCCTTACTCCATTTCTTTCTGTTAAAGGAAAGCCCATGCCTTGACTTGCTTCACGCTGTACTTACTGCTTGCTTACATGCTTACTTGGAACTGAACTCTCATGATTATTTATCATAAAGAAATAAAAGAGCGAGATGTGCCTCCATGAAGGCCTTCTCTTCAGAGAACCCCTCAAGGAATGGTTGACCTAGGCTAAAAGAAGCGCTGCTTTCTTCTCAGCTCGCTTAGGGCTTGGAAGATTCTTCGCTAGCGAATCAATCGTACGTAGTAGTTTTTTTCGTTCTATCTATTCTAGATTGGGTTGGTGAATGGAATTCTTATCTGAAACTCCATTACTTTGGAGCTTGCTTCGCATAGGCTACACAGAAGTCACGGAACTCTTCTTTTAAGAGTCAAAAAAGTAGCAGCAATAGCCTTTTTCAACTATGCCTTTCGTCTTTCGCCCGCTACTTCATCGCCTGGTCTCGATGAGAGCCTAAACTAAATCAGTTAAGCGGCTTCCTTTGAGGAAAGTCGGTCTTTTTGGTTAAAAAATGGATTATCCTTTCTCTACGCAACCCAGGGCTTTCACCCACCCGAACGGAGTCGAACCTTCACTGCCTTTCCTCGGCTCACTTCACTTGCTTGACAGGTTAGAATCCAGCTAAAGATAGGAGTGGATATTGCACTTGCACAGCAGAAAACAGCGGTTGTAGATGCAGCGGATTTAGTTCAATGCCATGCTTATTGAATGCCTCCCACGCGTACTTCATGCCAAAGCTTCTCGTTCGATCCCTTTCCCAAGCGTAGAAGGGGTATCGGAAGATCTCTGCTTACCTTAGATAGAGGAGCTACTCTAATAGCTTATGGGAGCTACTTGGCACGCTTGGCCCTAGATTATTTAAGGATACTCACTAGCATAGCAGACTGGCGCTATACAGACAGCTATTCTAGACTGCATAGACTAATGCTTGCCTTCTTGCTTATTCCTTCCCTCTAACCATAGTCTTGCTTGCCACTTGCAAAGAAAGAGCTTTCTAGAGTCAAGTAAGGAGAGATTCACTATCTTCCGAATCATGCCTTACCTGAATGCCAGTCTTTCTTGTCCTTATTATAAGATTCAACTCTGACTAAGCAAAGAATCCAGATAGGAGAGTGAGAGAGTTCTATCCTAAGTAATGAGATGAGCTTGATTACGCACCTGATTGACTCTTAGTTACTGAAAGCGCTGATGAACTATCTTCCTTATTTTAAGAGGATGTAACTCGGATTCCTCCTTCACGGCTTGAAGCTTAAGGGCTATCGGAATTCCCTTTCAATTCAAACTTTCTCGAGTCACCCTAACGTAACGGCTAACAGAACTTGGCTAACTTCTTACTGAATGCCGTACTGAGAGTTCTCTCGGGACGAGCTCTTAGCGATTAGTCAGTCCGGGTCCAGCTAGTCTTGCACTTTCAGACCGGTCCTTCAAACAAAGGCTTAGTAAGCACAGATTCCCTATAAATATAAATTCCTATAAAGACCGATCATCGCTTCCTTCCCCGACCCTTCGAATGATTGATTCAGTGTGAGAATAGACTCTCTCTGGTAGAACAAAAAAGCCCTTACTTGTGCTTTAGAACAGCAGGGCTCTAGTTCTTTCTTTTGTTATTTCGATCCGTAAGTAAGAGTAAGAACCTATCCAGCTGAGCACGATCTAGGCTACAAAGGCACTTACGCTCAGAAGGTGGCCCAGCTCACTTCGCGGCAACGACATCCATCCAACGAGATGTGCTTCGGGAAATTCACCATAGGTGATGTCCGCAAACGTCTGCATGCACCCAGCTAGATTTAAGATATATGTATGGTTGAAGGGAGCTGACAGGGAGTCAACAAGGGAATATTGCACCCCCAATCTCGATCTACCGCCGGTTGGATGTCGTAGTCTTTCCACTCATCTAAGTCAGCACCATAACCCCATTTATCTTATGGAAAAAACGTTACAGGTCAATAGTTAAGCTATGATGGGTTCGTCGAGCTTTGATCCCATTCCGAAGCGTTCTGCTCATTGAGTTTTGTAATAAGGTTCCGGTCTTTGTTCGGTGAATCTCGAGGTCTTTCAGATCTCAACCGAAGGGCCCGAATTCAACGATTTCCATATCCTGTTGATATTTCTTTATTCTTCTTATTCCCATCATGCGCTAAGCACACCAGATGATCCACAAGAATGGTGCAAGGATTCGACCCTATAACCGTACCGTCCATCCTACCCTGTTGGTGGCCGGGTTAGCACCTCTCGTCGCCTCTTTTTTCCAACCCTCCACCAGGATTAGCATTTCCCAACAAAGCTACCAGCGAGAAAACAGGTCTTTTGTGAGATTTCATTTCAATGATCAGCGGAAGTCTAGCTATGGATCTCCTTATTTCCATCCTATCTACTAATTTCGTTTTTTTCAAGCATTTTTCGAAAATCTTTCTCGATTGGCCCCAACTTCATAGATCAGCACACCGAGCCCCTTGCTATGGGCAGAGTTTGATAAAAATTTGTCTTGGGCACGTGGCTCCTGTGAACTTGGAACTCTGTCGAGTATCGATTCAACTCTTCTCCACTGGTTCGCCTACTCGTATGTGCCGTCTAGGGGCTCATCAGAAGCAAGAACTTCTACCTTGTCAACTAGCTCAAGATTTGAAGGTAATTCGTAGTTCGCTAACATTCACTCACCTGGAATACTTCCACCTATCGGCTCAGAATTCCATTACGCCCAGTTAACTCACTGCTTTCGCGGATTCGCTAAGCAACTGAAAGAAAAAAAAGACTTTAAATAAAAAAAATAGGTGTCCATGCCACCAACCAACTCCTGAAAGAAAAACAAGAGCTTATCCGGCAAACCAGTATAAGTACCCATCGAGTCGAGCAATGATCAGGGGTCAGTTTCAACCTTAGACAGTGAGAGATCAACCGCAGATGGAAGACTACTCCAGCCTAAAAGGAACATACAGTCTTAGGGTTAGGGGGGAATCCTCAACAAAAGCGAAAAGATCAACAGAAAGCCTATATCTATTAAAGTAGCTCGCATGCAAGGAGTTCGTTTCCGTTCCCTCCCCTGCTGCTGGTGGTGCCAATCTAATGCTGCTAAGATTGGTTCAGTCGCTAGCGAAAGGAAAAGGCTCCTACTCACTTTAGTAGCTCTACCGGACCAGACAAAGGCAAAAGACAAAGAAAGAGGCGGGCAAGTAGTGGAAACTCTTAGATAGGAACGTTCAGCGATTGAATTGCCTTCAGTAAATCTAACCAGCTAAGCTACCTAAATAACCTTTCTAATTAAGAAAGGGCAGTTCTGTCGATTCCCAATCTCGAAACTGAAAGTGCGAAGTCACAAGCTGATGAGCTATATGTGAAGTTAAAAAATCCAGTTAAAAAAGAAAATATATAGCTTGATAGCTGAAACTGGAACTCGAGCCGAAAATGGAAATGGTTGGAACGGTCCCGGCTGCTAACCACGTTTCGCTTTATTGCAAAATCGGGAAGTGAGGGAGAGGCTTTCACTCACGGAGTTGCGACTCCTACGGACCCTGGTTCCGAAAGGACTCTATATGGATAGGTTCGGGGCTACCCATTTGACAGTCACTCAGACCCTATAAGGACACGGTAGGGCAAGCCGAGTGCAGGGAGGTGTGGTTATTTTCATACATTTCTCCTTTCCTTACTGCTTCCTTCATTCTGTGGTTTTGAGTTCCCTTTGCCATTCTTCTCCGAAGTTGGCTAATCTTCCAACCAAGTAGTGAGAATATGAAAGGTCAGCATGTAGATGATGCCGTTATCAGGTCTTCGAATTGAGTTGGAAGACGATCTTTGGGCCATGTAGCGTTTTGGACAGCTTCCCTTGTTAAGGAGTATAGTGTATTAAGCATGGGATTCACCACTCCTATATATCGATTGTCTACCTTGCCCATGACCGGCACCCTTTTTCCTTCCTCACCCTTGACTTTCTCTTTCTGGGACTCTCTATTTTCGCTTTCGACTAATTCGGGAACCAGTCTTCCACGCCACCTGTGGTTTCCGGGCATGGTCGTTCTGCTTGGGACATTTCTGCTTGTTCTTCTGTACGGCCATATGACAAGTCATTTGCGAACATTTCGGGAACCTTTGGTTGTCTTTTTGTTCCAAACATCGCATCCAGTATTGCTGGTTTCTTTTTAAAAGAGCTAGCTCATTAGCTATCTGTGAGTGGGGCTTGTTGAAAGCATCTACTCGAGTGTATCGAGAAACGTACCGTACCAGTCATCTCAACATTCCAAATTCCTATGTTTCTAGCCAGCAGCCTATTACGTAAACAGCTTTGTCAACTAAGACATATACATTGGAAAACTAATCCTCATGCCAGGTTCAGTAAATCTAAATCGCAGGAGAAACCTGTGGTGGGGAGAGGGGGAAGGCGACGGCTTCCCTCTACCTTCCATCGGCTTAGAAGTGAAAAGGCGGGGGGCCGGTGATCAGAGAGTGTAGAAAGAAGAGAAGTGAGTCTCAGTGAGGACTTCTCCCTCCCCGTCCGCTATTCATGCTTGGGCGTCGGGGCTATCTTTCAAATTCGAATGATTACTTAATTAGCCTTTCTTCTTCTAAGGACTGATTTACTGATTGTGGCAGTCTTTATTCGTAAGAATGGAATCTGTATGCTTTTCTTTTTTTCTGCTATCGATAGCTTTGAAGAAAGGAATGAAGAAGAACTAGGTTCAGATAATATCCTCAGCAGGGACGATTCCAGTACTTATATTACTAGAGCAGTTTACAAACTTTGCTAATAATAGCTCACTCTCCTTGACTTTAGAAAGGAAATCTGGACATGTGACTGATCCCACCATGTTCGGCTCACGCAAGGCTTGCTTGCATCCTGAGATGGGAGAACTGGCCGAGATGAGGGTCAGCGCCCGTACTAGCCCTTGACTAAGCGAAAGCGCTAATGGATGGTAATTTCTTAGTTCTTATACTAAGGGTGAGCTTACGAAGCTTCAAGCTAGGCTTTCCCTCCATTATAGATTAGTT